CTTTTCGTCTACCCCGGAACCCACAATTACCGGCAGAGGACGAAGAAACCACTTGACCTCGTACATCTGTAATAGTCACAAAGGTATTATTAATACTTGCTTGAACATGAATAACCCCTTTTGGTATTCTACGCGTACTTTTACGTCGACGTCGGGTCCTACGTGAAACCAATTTCAGTCTCGCTTTTGCCATATTTTATCATCTCATAAATATGAGTCAGAGATCGATGGATCTATCCATTTTTGAATATTAGGCCTTTCCCGAGGTTGATTATCCTTGTCTTTGTTTATGCCTTGGGTTGGAACAAATTACTCGAATTCGGCCCTGACGGCGTATTAATCGACATTTTTCACACATTTTACGAACAGAGGCTCTTATTTTCATATTTGCCGACTTTTTACTTTAATTCTGAATCTACGTCTTGGAAGAAAATAAGTTTCTTGAAATTTTTCATCTCCAATCATATTGAATTAATGTTGAAAATGTTGAAGTTGAAAAAATACCGAAATTTTTGATTTTTATTTTTTGCAAAGTAAAAAATTCGACTAATTGAAGACTCGTATAATAAACCTAAGTGGTAGCTTTCCCGAAATATAACCGAGAATTAGATCATTAGTATCTAAATGAACCCCAAAGATATCATGGAGAACGTATTAGTTAATTAAACTTTCCGGAATTAATTTATGTTTTTCAGTTACACGAAAACCTCTTTTATTCCGGATCCACTTCTTTATTCTGGACGATCTAAAATCATAGATGTCGTTTTCAAAGATGAGGTCGTCGATGAGAGACGGTATTACACAACCTGTCCCTTTTCTTTGTCACAAATAGAAAGTTGCGAATTTCATTTGGATATTAGAAGGATTACCATATATAACACAAACATTCTCCACCGATTTTTTCTAATCGAGCCTCTCGGTCTGTCATTAGACCTCGAGAAGTAGAAAGAATTACAATCCCCATCCCGCCTAAAATTCTAGGAATTTTTTGATAGTTAGAATAGATTCGTAGACCGGGTCGACTGATGCGTTTTAAATTTAAAACTTTTCGATTTTTATAAGGCTCGTTCCGATTCCTTCTATAGCGTAGGGTTAAAACCAAAAAAGATTTGTTGTTTTCGTTATGTTTTCTCACGTTTTCGATAAAACCCTCGCGTAAAAGTATTTTAACAAGACTTTCGCTGAGATTCGTAAATGCTATTCGAACCACTCTTTTTGTATTCATCTCAGCATTTCGTATCGCGGTTAGTATGTCAGCAATAGTATCCTTAGCCATAATGAATTAAGGTAGTGGTCCCTCCCACGTTTGATATAATCAACATGTTTTTCTTGTTTTTTCTTTGGTTATGACTATGCATTTTTCAAGGTATATGCGGGAGACACAATCTACTAATTGAATCTTAATTGATTTCTTTGAAATAACTACTCTAAACATAAAGATATTCTTTCGGGAATGATATTACTAGATTAGGGTCTTATTTTATAATACTTCGGGAGCTAATGAAAGTATTTTAGTAAAATTGAACTGTCTCAATTCCTCTGCAATCGGACCAAAAACTCGAGTGCCTTTTGGATTGCCTTCTTGATCAATAATAACTGCAGCATTGTCATCATATCGTATTATCATACCGTCGTCGCGTTTGAGTTCTTTACAAGTGCGTACAATTACAGCTCTGACCACTTCTGATTTTTTTAGCGACATTTGCGGAACTGCTTCTTTGATCACAGCAACAATAACGTCACCAATCTGAGCATATCGACGATTGCTAGCTCCTAGGATTCGAATACACATCAATTTGCGAGCCCCGCTATTATCCGCTACATTCAAATAGGTCTGAGGTTGAATCATATAATTTTTTTGATTATTTTTTTTAGGAAAAGTAAAGAGCGAAGAAAAAAAGAAATATTGTTTGTCCAAAAAACAAAACCTGCCCCTGCGATTTGTTTGTATCCCCAAAAGCGATTTTTTTGCTTTTTTCCTTTTGAAAATTTTATCCCGAAAGAATGAATTGAGTTCGTAGAGGCATTTTGGACGCTGCTATTGAAATAGCCCGTCTAGCGATATTTTCTGTTACGCCACCGATTTCATAAAGTATTCGACCTGGTTTAACAACAGCTACCCAATATTCAGGCGATCCTTTACCCGAACCCATACGTGTTTCTGCGGCTCTGACTGTAACCGGTTTGTCTGGAAATATACGGACCCATATCTTTCCACCGCGGCGTGCATTTCGTGTCATTGCCCGTCGACCTGCTTCTATTTGTCTAGATGTGATCCAAGCGGGTTCAAGTGCCTGAAGAGCATATTTACCGAAACAAATATAATTACCTCGATAAGAAATTCCCTTCATTCTTCCTCTATGTTGTTTACGAAATCTGGTTCTTTTAGGGTTATAGTTGATGGTTGGGTTTGAATTCCATCGCTACTCCAGAATCGGACGTGAGAGTTTCTTCTCATCCGGCTCCTCGCGAATAAAAAGATTAAAAAATAGATAATTTTAAGGAAATTTAGATAGAATAGAATTTGAATTAAGATAGACTTGTAGTTCATACAATATACATCGATTTAATAAGTATATATATATAATATATCGAAGTATGGAGTTCAGTGAATCGATCTCAAATCTGGTAGTAATTTGTATCTTCTTTCTATCGTAGAGTGCAAGACCTAAAAGAACAATATATATATAAGTTTATTGGTTTTGATAATCGTAAAATGAATCTTTCTTTTGTTTTCTCCTTGAATTTAACCGCCTTAGCGTCGTTAATTGATCCAAATTTAGTAATCCAAGAAAGTTTTCGCGGGCGAATGTTGACTCTTTCAATTCCATTTAGATTTCGATTGGAGCCATAATTTCTAACTTTTTTCAATAGATGAATTGGTCTCGGTCCGTTCCGCCATCCAGATCAATGAATCATTATAATTCGGATTCAATCGAATTTTTGAGATCCACAGGTTCCGTCGTTCTCATCGCTTCTTACTTAATGTTTAGGTCTGAATTCTGCAATGGAGCTCAATGAACGTTGTACGTGAGTCAATCTTCTCAGTCTTTATTGACTCAAAGCTCTTGATTTTTTTGTTCTCTGGACGGATTCATTTTAGTATGGATGAATCCGTATTAATGCTTTCTTACATTGCCCTTTTTATGATATGGCTCATAGACCTTACATATTCCATATTGGAATTAGATAGCATCAATCGTCGTTTTCTTTCTTTCTCTCATCCTTCCATTTATCCACACCCTTATTTTATTTTCTCAATTTCGATTCATAACTTAGAATCTTATTTTTTGTTTTTATTTAGGCAAAAAGGTTTCAGTTGCTACAAGGATATGACGGATCAGTCATATCTTGACTGGTTTTTTGGATCCAGATAATGTGAAGTGATGAATTGGGTATTTTTCTAGAGTTATTAGTTTCGACTCTCAGTGGCTTTTTTTTACTAACCTGAAAAAACCAACGAGTCACACACTAAGCATAGCAATTATTTCACGCATTCAATTTAATTTTTATTAAACCCGATAGAATTACGAATTCAAGAAATTTTGGGGTTTTGTATTGAACCTAAAAAGAAGAAACGTCTTTCTCGTTTTTTAGTACATTACCAACGCGAAGGGAAGGTCCAGTCAACGTTTCTTATTCTCCATCAATAAATATCCAAATTTTAATGCCTAATATCCCAGAAATAGTTTGAACGGGATATGAACAATAATCGATTTTCGCTTGAATGGTTTGTAGGGGAACTCTACCTTCGCGGATCCATTCAACCCGTGCAATTTCTTTTCCGTCAATACGTCCGGCAATTTGTACTCGAATTCCTTTTGTATTTGCTTGTTCAGTTAATTCAATTGCTTTTTTCATTGCTTTTCGAAATGAAACTCTATTCTTTAATTGGTCGGCTATAAATTCTGCAAGAATAGTCGAATTTCTATAAGGCCTTGCAATTCTTATAATAGCAAGGTTAAATTTTCGGTTCACACAATAAAATTCTTTTTGTAAATTTCTCTGTAATTCTTCGATTTCTCGTGGTCGCTTTTCGTTAAATAGTTTTGGGGATGCTGTATAGATTTTAATTTTGATTACATCGATTTGTTTTTGAATCTCTATACGTGTAATTCCTTCGACGACGGAGTAGATTTTCATTTTTTTTTGTATATAATTCTTGATATAATCTCTTATTTTTGCATCTTCTTGTAAATTTTCCGCATACTTTTTTGGTTGTGCAAACCAAAGGGAATAATGACTTTGGGTTGTACCAAGTCTGAAACCAAGTGGATTTATTTTTTGTCCCATGCTCCCCCCTTATTATACATATCGTGCTCTTCTCTAGTTCTATACTGATTTTTCCATTTCGTTTTTTGTAACTCTTGTATAGAGTCTCTTTCAAAAAATTGCTTTGTTTTGAACCAGAATGTCTCTTCATATTCACTTATGGAGATATCTTTCATTACAATCTTTATATGGCAGGTCGGTTTTTTTATTCGATAACTACGTCCTCGCGCTCGAAGTTTTAGTCGCTTCATAGTAGTACCCTCGTTGACTTCAGCTTTACTAATGACTAAATCTGCTTCGTTAGAACCAAGAAGGGAACTAGCATTTGCTGCTGCAGAATAAACTACTTTAAAAATGGGATAACATGCTCGATAAGGCATGAGTTCTAATATCATAAGTGTTTCTTCGTAAGAACGTCCACGAATTTGGTCAATGACCCTTCTCGCTTTGTGAACAGACATAGAGATATGTTGACCTAAAGCGTATACTTCTGTTTTGTTCTCCTTTATGACCATAAAATTCTCCTCCTACTAATCAATTATAAACATCTCTATATTTTCACTTTTCTTAACGACGAGATTTATTATCGTTTTTTGTATGTTCTCGAAAATTTAAAGTAGGTGCAAATTCTCCTAATTTGTGGCCAATCATATCATTATTTATATAAATAGGTAAATGTTCCTTTCCATTATGGATAGCAATTGTATGTCCGATCATTATGGGTACAA